AAATTGATTCAGAATATCGAATCAAAATTTTAAAATTTTTATTTGATGCAGTTATAACTGATCCCAACGCTCAAAGAACTAGAAAAAAATCTATTCGAATAAGAGAAATTAGTCAAAAAGTTCCTCGTATGTATGGTTTCGAACAAAGAGCGAGAGAAAACGAAGAAAACGTGTCGGAGGATCGTGGACTTCGTTCAAGAAGAGCCAAGCGCGTACTGCTTTTTACTGATAACCTGATAAATACCGATACTTATCCTAATAATAATTATAGTAATAATGCTGATCAAAAAGAGCACGTAACTTTGATACGTTATTTGGACCAATCGGATTTTCGTCGAGGTCTAATCAAAGGCTCCGTGCGCGCACAAAGACGCAAAACCGTTGCTTACGAACTGTTTCAAGCAAATCCCCATTCGCCCCTTTTTTTGGACAGAATAAAGAAACCCTTTTATTTTTCTTTTGATATTTCCGGACTGAGGAAAGTAATTTTTAGAAATTGGATGTGGAAAAAAAAAGACCAAAAGCCTTCTGATTATAGAAAGGAAAAGCCAAAAAAAATTGCTAAAAACGAGGAAGACAAAAACAAAGAAAAAGTACGGCTAGAAATAGCAGAAACCTGGGATAACTTTTTATTTGCTCAAGCAATAAGAAGTCTTCTGTTATTAACTCACATGATTTTTAGAAAATATATTCTATTTCCTTCATTGATAATAGCTAAAAATCTCGTTCGCAGACTATTATTTCAACCAACCGAGTGGTCCCAGGATTTCAAGGATTTGAAGAAGGAAATGTATATTAAATGCAACTATAACGGCACTCAATTATCCAAAACAGAATTTGCGCCAAACTGGTTAACAGAGGGTCTTCAGATAAAGATACAATCTCCTTTTTACCTAAAACCCTGGCACACTAAGCCACAATCCCTTCCGAAAGATTCAACGAAAAAAATAAAAGAACAAGAAATTTATTTTTGTTTTTTAACTGTTTGGGGAATGGAAACTGAACGGCCTTTTGGTTCTCCCCGAAAACAACGTTCGTTTTTTAAACCTATTTTTAAAGAATTGAAAAAAAGAATTCGAAAATGGAAAACCAAGCCTTTTATAGTTTTAAAAGTTGTAAAAGTAAACGAAAGAACCGCATTTTTTCGAAAAGTCGCAAAAGAAACAAACAAATGGATCATCAAAAACATTCGATTTCGAAAAGAAAGAAAACTTTCAAAAAGAAACCCAATTCGATTAGTTAGATTGAGAGACATAGATGACTTGGATGAAACTACAAAAGATTCGGTAATCAGTAATCAGACGATTCACGAATTGTCTATTCAAAGTCGATCTAGGCATTGGAAAAATTTATCACTGCCAGAAAATAAAATCAAAGTTCTGACTAATAGAACAAAGAGAATCCGAAACCAAATAGAAAAAATTACAAAAGATAAGAAAAAAGGATTTCTAACTCAAGAAATAACTATTAGTTCTAACAAAATAAGTTATCGTGCTAAAATATTAGAATCATCAAAAAAGATTTTGCAGATATTAAAAAGAAGAAGGACTCGATTAATCCGTAAATCCTATTTTTTTATAAAATTTTTCATTGAAAGGGTATACATAAATATTTTTCTATCTATCCGTAATATTCCAAGAATCCATGGAAAACTTTTTCTTGAATCAACAAAAAAAATGCAAATTTTTGATAAAAATGTCCACAATAAGGAAGCAAATCAGAAAAAAATTAATAAACCAAATAAAAATCGAATTCACTTTCTTTCGACTATAAAAAAACCACTTTCTAAGACTAGTAATAATAATAAGAATTCAAAGATTTTTTGTGATTTATCTTCTTTCTCACAATCACAAGCATATGTATTTTACAAATTATCACAAACGCAAGTTATTAACTTTTCTAATTTAAGATCTGTCCTTCAATATCACGGAACATTTCTTTTTCTTAAGAATGAAATAAAAGATTTTTTTGAAAAACAAGGAATATTTCATTACGAATTAAGATATAAATCCTTTTGGAATTTTGGAATGAATGAATGGAAAACCTGGTTAAGGGGTCATTATCAATATCAATACCATTTATCTAGGATTAGATGGACTAGATTAGTACCAGAAAAATGGCGAAATAGAGCCAATCAACACTGTATGACTCAAAATAAAGATTTAAACAAAAAAGATTCATATGAAAAAAACATTTTAACTCATTACGAAAAAGAAAAACAAAATCTTTTTGAAGCAGACCCAAATCAAAAATCTAATTTTAAAAAACACTATAGATATGATCTTTTATCATATAAATCTATTAATTATGAAGATAAGAAAGACTCATATATTCATAGATCACTATTCCAAGTAAAGAATAAAGAAGAAAGTTTTTATAATTACAACATAGGGAAAGGAAAATTATTTGGTATCCTGGGAGGTATCCCTATCAATAATTATCTAGGGGAAGACGATATTATGGATATAGAGAAAATTTCGGATAGAAAATATTTTGATTGGAGAATTCTCAATTTTTGTCTTAGAAATAATATCGAGATTCAATCCTGGGTTGATATGGATACTGGTACCAACAGGAATCACAATACTCAGATCGAGACGGATTATTATCAAATAATTGATGAAATTAATAACAAAGGTCCTTTTTTTCTTACAATTCATCAAAATGAAGAAATAAACCCATCCAATCAAAAAATAACCCTTTTTGATTGGATGGGAATGAATGAGGAAATACTAAGCCATCCTATATCAAATCTGGGGCTTGGTTTCTTCCCAGAGATTGGACGACTTTTTAATGCATATAAAATAAAACCGTGGATCATACCAATCAAATTACTTCTTTTCAATTTTAATGGAAACGCAAAAGGAAATCCTAGATCATATGCACAAAACCAAGTAAGTCTTGGATCAGTTTTCTCAAACCAAGAAAAAGATGTTGAAGAAAAGTATGCGGGATCTGACATGAAAAAAGGTAGAAAGACAAAGCAATACAAGAGAAACACAGAAGCAGAGCTTCATTTCTTACTAAAAAAATATTTGTGGTTTCAGTTTAGATGGGCTGATTCTCTAAATCAAAAGCTAATGCCAAATATGCAAATATATTGTTTCCTGCTTCGAAAGAGAAATCCAAGAGAATTTGCTCTAGCCTTTATTCAAAAGGGAGAAATTAGTCTGAATCTTTTGATAAGTGAGAAGGATTTAACTGTTCCAGAATTGATGAAAAAGGGAATATTGAGTCTCGAACCAGTTCGTCTGTCTGTAAAAACTGATGGACAATTTTTTATATATCAAACCATAGGTATTCCATTAGTTCATAAGAATAAGCGCCAATTTCAATTTAATAAAAGATACCGAGAAAAAGGCTATGTTAATAAGAAAAGTTTTGATGAATCCATTCGAAGCCATCAAATAATGACTGGAACTAAAGAAAAAAATCATTACGATTTGCTTGTTCCTGAAAATATTTTATTCCCTAAACGTCGTAGGGAATTGAGAACTCTAAGTTGTTTCAATTCGAAGAATAGAAACAGTATGTGTAGTTACGTTTTGGATAAAAGCAAAGATCTTGCTAGAGAAAAAAAGAAATTCATTAACTTAAAGTTCTTTCTTTGGCCCAATTATCGATTAGAAGATTTAGTTTGTATGAATCGCTATTGGTTTAATACCAATAATGGCAGTCGTTTCAGTATGGTAAGGATACATATGTACCCACGATTGAAAATTCGTTAATACTATGTTTTTCCTATCTATGACGTACTGTGTCGGATATATGAAAACAAAGAGATGCACACATGCCTTGTCTTACATTCCATTCTGATACATGATACCAATTTAATGATATACATATCAATTAGATCTATAAATGAATCAACAGAATCTTTTTTTTTAGGTCTCAAATTTTCTCTTTTGCAGAAATATAGCATCCTTTTGGATCCTTAATCCAATTGCAAATTTAATTGATTATTGGTTGATTTTAGAGGAAGTTGATAACGAACTAAAATCATTGTGTATATCAAATGCAAATGACTAGTATTATTATTACTGATCAGTAAAATTCATATAAAAAAAAGGGGGAGAGTATTTCGTTTTATGGTCAAAAATTCATTCATCTCAATTATTTTTCAAGAAAAAAAAGAAGAAAACTGCGGGTCTGTTGAATTTCAGGTATTCAGTTTCACCAATAAGATACGAAGACTTACTTCACATTTGGAATTGCACAGAAAAGACTATTTATCTCAGAGAGGTCTACGGAAAATTCTGGAAAAACGCCAAAGGCTACTATCTTATTTGTCAAAGAAAAATAGAGTACGTTATAAAGAATTAATTAGTCAGTTGAATATTCGGGAGTCAAAAAATCGTTAATTTGAAAAACAATTTTGAATTATTTGATTTATTAGATTTTGAATCTTGATGAACTTCGTTTCGTTTTCAACAATTCATGTAAGAATGAATCGAGGAAAAACCTATGAATAGACTAGCTACTGGAAAAGACCTTATGGTAGTCAATATGGGACCTCACCACCCATCAATGCACGGTGTTCTTCGTCTCATCGTTACTCTAGATGGTGAAGATGTTATTGACTGTGAACCAATATTGGGTTATTTACACAGAGGGATGGAAAAAATTGCGGAAAACCGAACAATTATACAATATCTACCTTATGTAACACGTTGGGATTATTTAGCTACTATGTTCACAGAAGCAATAACTGTAAATGGACCAGAACAGTTGGGAAATATTCAAGTACCTAAAAGGGCCAGCTATATCAGAGTAATTATGTTGGAGTTGAGCCGTATAGCTTCTCATCTGTTATGGCTTGGCCCTTTTATGGCAGATATTGGTGCACAGACTCCCTTCTTCTATATTTTCAGAGAAAGAGAATTGATATATGATCTATTCGAAGCTGCCACCGGTATGAGAATGATGCATAATTATTTTCGTATCGGAGGAATAGCGGCTGATTTACCTTATGGCTGGATAGATAAATGTTTGGATTTCTGCGATTATTTTTTAACAGGGGTTGTTGAATATCAAAAACTTATTACGCGAAACCCTATTTTTTTAGAACGAGTTGAAGGAGTCGGCATTATTGGTGGAGAAGAAGCAATAAATTGGGGTTTGTCAGGACCAATGCTACGAGCGTCGGGACTAGAATGGGATCTTCGTAAAGTCGATCATTATGAGTGTTACGACGAATTTGATTGGGAAGTACAGTGGCAAAAAGAAGGAGATTCATTAGCCCGTTATTTAGTCCGAATGGGTGAAATGACGGAATCCATAAAAATTATTCAACAAGCTTTGGAAGGAATTCCGGGGGGGCCCTATGAGAATTTAGAAATACGATGCTTTGATAGAGAAAGCGATCCAGAATGGAATGATTTTGAAGATCGATTCATTAGTAAAAAACCCTCTCCTACTTTTGAATTGCCCAAACAAGAACTTTATGTGAGAGTCGAAGCCCCAAAAGGAGAATTGGGAATTTTTCTGATAGGAGATCAAAGCGGTTTTCCTTGGAGATGGAAAATTCGACCACCGGGTTTTATCAATTTGCAAATTCTTCCTCAGTTAGTTAAAAGAATGAAATTGGCTGATATTATGACGATACTAGGTAGTATAGATATCATTATGGGAGAAGTTGATCGTTGAAATGATAATTGATACAACAGAAATACAAGATATCAATTCTTTTTCCAGATTGGAATCCTTAAAAGAGGTTTATGGGATCATATGGATGCTTGTCCCTATTTTTACTCCTGTAGTGGGAATCACAATAGGTGTACTTGTAATTGTGTGGTTAGAAAGAGAAGTATCCGCCGGAATACAGCAACGTATTGGGCCTGAATACGCCAGCCCCTTGGGAATTCTTCAAGCTTTAGCCGATGGGACAAAACTACTTTTCAAAGAGAATCTTCTTCCATCTAGAGGAAATACTCGTTTATTCAGTATTGGACCATCTATAGCAGTCATATCAATTCTACTAAGTTATTCAGTAATTCCTTTTAGTTATCGCCTTGTTTTAGCTGATCTCAATATCGGTATTTTTTTATGGATTGCCATTTCAAGTATTGCTCCTATTGGACTTCTTATGTCAGGATATGGATCAAATAATAAATATTCCTTTTTAGGTGGTCTGCGAGCTGCTGCTCAATCGATTAGTTATGAAATACCATTAACTTTATGTGTTTTATCAATATCTCTACGTGCGATTCGCTAAAACAGAAGCTTTTCTTTTCCCTATTCTTTTCGTTCGAGAAAAAAAAAGAAATTGAAAAGATATCTTCATTTTTTTTTATTCATTTATTTATTCTTTAGGTTAATAAAATCAATTAAGTAGTTATATATGAGTGAACGAAAACAACTTCAAAATTCGCAGTAAAGGTGGATTGAGTCTCATTTCCTATGTACAAGAGTTAAGCGGAAGTAAACAAACATGGAAGAAGCCCTTTACCCCAAGATTGGTTGATTGGTCATCCTAGCTTGAAGCGGGCTCAAAGGATCAACCGTATGGAGTTTTCACTATCGTTTGTATGTATTGCAATACATATACTTACGAAACGGGGGATTAAAAAAAGATGGGTGGATAGTAAGGAACACAAAAATACACACAAAGGATTAGTAATGGAGATTATGTAAATTATCTAAAAGGATACTTCTGCATAATATACAAAGAATCAAAATTCGGGCTTTAAGTTGGTAGAAATGATCAGGCAGTACTCCCTACAATTCCGATCCAGAGTATGCTCCTATCCACCGATTAAAGAAATGACTATCGGGAACGAAATAATCTTTTACCTTTTTTAAGCCCCCGTTTTCTCAGAAGGAAGAAGAGGAACAAAAAAAAAAAATAGAAAAAATACAATTACAATATAAACAAAAGAGATCTTTTTATTCTTTTTTTCATATATTCATAGAAATAAAATTTGTGTCATAACTCATGAACTAATGTAATGCCTAATTCTTTTTCGTAATCGAAAATAAAATGATGGGTTGAAATATCTATTGATATTTATAGAAAGAGTATTATATTGAAGGATTGATTAAGTTATTACTCAACACAGAAAAATTGAAATTCGTAAAGGATGAGATCAATTCAGAAATACTCTTTTTTTTTTATTTATTCTTATAGCAGACAGAATTCCATTGGTATAATTGGGGACCTTCCGATAGATTTTGACTCTATCTATCCTATAACCATATCAAGATAACTAATACTGGATCGGTCCTTACATTTATTTGTGGCGTTGAGGAGCCGTATGAAGTGAAAATCTCATGTACGGTTTTGTAATAGCGATGGGAACAGTAATGTTATCACCGACTATGATTATCTAACAGTTCAAGTACCGTTGATATAGTTGGGGCGCAGTCAAAGTATGGTTTTTGGGGGTGGAATTTGTGGCGTCAACCCATAGGGTTTATCGTTTTTCTAATTTCTTCCCTAGCGGAATGCGAGAGATTACCTTTTGATTTACCAGAAGCAGAAGAAGAATTAGTAGCAGGTTATCAAACCGAATATTCAGGGATCCGATTTGGTTTATTTTATGTTGCTTCTTATCTAAATCTATTAGTTTCCTCATTATTTGTAACAGTTCTTTACTTGGGTGGTTGGAATCTTTCCATTCCGTACATATTTCTTCCTGAGCTATTTGAAATAAATAAAGCGGATGGAATCTTTGAAACGACAATTGGTATCTTTATTACATTAGCTAAAACTTATTTGTTCTTGTTCATTCCTATCACAACAAGATGGACTTTACCTAGATTAAGAATGGACCAACTATTAAATCTTGGCTGGAAATTTCTTTTACCTATTTCTCTCGGTAATCTATTATTAACAACTTCTTCCCAACTCCTTTCACTGTAAAGAAAAAAAGAATACGATATTTGCGACTTGTCTCAAACAAGAGAAAGAAAGAAAATAAAATTATTCATAAAAATTCACGATATGTTCCCTATGGTAACTGGGTTCATGAATTATGGTCAACAAGCAGTACGGGCTGCAAGGTACATTGGTCAAAGTTTCCTGATTACTTTATCCCAAGCAAACCGTTTACCTGTAACTATTCAATATCCTTATGAAAAATTAATCACATCGGAGCGTTTCCGTGGTCGAATCCATTTTGAATTTGATAAATGTATTGCTTGTGAAGTATGTGTTCGTGTATGTCCTATAGATCTGCCAGTTGTTGATTGGAAATTGGAAACAGATATTCGAAAGAAACGATTGTTTAATTACAGTATTGATTTTGGAATTTGTATTTTTTGTGGTAACTGTGTTGAGTATTGTCCAACAAATTGTTTATCAATGACTGAAGAATATGAACTTGCTACGTACGACCGTCACGAATTGAATTATAATCAAATTGCTTTAGGTCGTTTACCAATGTCAATAATTGACGATTTTACAATTCGAACAGTTTTGAATTCGCCTCAAAGAAAAAACGGATAAACCTCTTGATTAAAGAGTAATTGCAAATTACTAACTAAGGTTTCGTTTTGGTAGATAAGGGGTCTTTCTCTTTGCTTGGTCAATAATTACAAATTCCAAAATCATTTCGAAATATATAGTTTCAATTTCAAACTGCCATTTCGAATAAACAAAAGAACGAAATTGATCCAATAACTATACCCGCATTAACTCACATCTATTAGATTATAATTTAATTCAATTGGGAATGTCTCATAAAAAAATTTTTCCTGGTCGATTCAATAAGGTCATGAAAAACATTTCGATTTATTTATCTCTTATTTTAATATAATGGATTTGCCTGGACCAATACATGATTTTCTTTTAGTTTTTATGGGATCGGGTCTTATAGTAGGAGGTCTGGGAGTGGTATTACTTACCAACCCAATTTATTCTGCCTTTTCATTGGGATTGGTTCTTGTTTGTATATCCTTATTCTATATTCTAGCAAATTCCCACTTTGTAGCTGCTGCACAGCTTCTTATTTACGTGGGGGCTGTAAATGTTTTAATCCTATTTGCTGTAATGTTCATGAACGGTTCAGACTATTCCAAAAATTTTAATTTTCATCTTTGGACTATTGGGGATGGGGTTACTTCCCTAGTTTGTACAAGTATTTTTTTTTCACTAATCACTACTATTCTAGATACGTCGTGGTATGGGATTATTTGGACTACACGATCCAACCAGATTATAGAGGAAGATTTGATAAGTAATAGTCAACAAATTGGCATTCATTTATCAACGGACTTTTTTCTTCCATTTGAACTGATTTCGATAATTCTTTTAGTTGCTTTGATAGGTGCAATTGCCGTGGCTCGTCAGTAAAAAATATTTATAACTAAGAACAGAAACCCAAAATAAACCTTTTTCTGTGTTATCATATCCATTTCTCTGAAATTCTATTTGAATACTGTTCTGTTCGTGTCTAAAATAGAAATTTTATTATTCGCTCTATTCGATCTATTACCAATAGATTCTTTTGTTCCGTACTTGTTATATTCTAAGCAATCAAATCACTTGAATTATTGTTCATATTGAAATGAAACGAAATTGGTACGGAGTTGGTCAATGATGCTCGAGCATGTACTTCTTTTGAGTGCCTATTTATTTTCTATCGGTATCTATGGATTGATCACGAGCCGAAATATGGTTCGGGCCCTGATGTGTCTTGAACTTATACTAAATGCGGTTAATATAAATTTTGTAACATTTTCTGATTTTTTTGATAGTCGGCAATTAAAAGGAGATATTTTCTCAATTTTTGTTATAGCTATTGCAGCCGCTGAAGCAGCTATAGGATCGGCTATTGTTTCGTCAATTTATCGTAACAGAAAATCGACTCGTATCAATCAATCGACTTTGTTGAATAAATAGTATTTAGAAATCATAATATTCATCAATTCGAATTAGCATATATAATACGTCGTAACCTCGATCATGTTTGCGAAAACATAAGAAATCAAAGTATTTTTGTTCCCGATTATTATTATGAGTTGATCCAGAAGCGGATTCTTTAGAAAAATTCTGGTAAAT